ATGCATGTTAAATGCACCTATAATGGTGTTCAATTATCAGAAACAGAATTTCCGAAAAACTGGTTAACAGATGGTATTCAGATAAAAATCCTATTTCCTTTCTGTCTGAAACCCTGGCGCAAATCCAAACTACGATCCCATCATAGAGATCGAATCCAAAAGAAAGGGAAAACTGAAAATTTTTGTTTTTTAACAATCTGGGGAAAGGAAACCGAACTACCTTTTGGTTCTGCCCGACAACAACCTTCCTTTTTTGAACCTATTTATAATGAATTCGAAAAAAAAAAGAGAAAAGTGAAAAAAAAAAGTTTTCTAGTTCTAAGAATTTTCAAAAAAAAAACAAAACAGTTTATAAAGGTCTCAAAAGAAAAAACAAGATGGATTATCAAAACGGTTCTATTTTTAAAAAGAAAAATAAAAGAGTTTGCAAACGTAAATCCAATTTTCTTATTTGTATTGAAGAAAGTATATGAACCGAATGAAAATGGAAAAGATTCCATAATCATAAGCAGTAATCAAATTGTTCCTGAATCGACATCGACCATTCGAATTAGATTCATGGATTGGGCAAATTATTCACTGACAGAAAAAAAAAGGAAAGATCTGTCCGATAGAACAACCCTAATCAGAAATCAAATAGAAAGGGGTGCAAAAGACAAAAGAAAAATATTTCTAACTCCGGATATAAATATTAGTCCTAACGATACAAGTTGTGGTGATAAAAGATCGGAATCGCAGAAACATATTTTGCAGATATCAAAAGGAAGAAGTAACAGATTCATATTCATACGCAAATGGCACTATTTTTTGACATTTTTCAACGAAAGAATATACATACATATCTTTCTATGTACTGTTAATGTTTCTAGAGTCAACGTACAACTTTTCCTTGAATCAACAAAAAAGATTATCGATAAATACATTCACAAAGAAGGGATTGATGAAACAAATCAAAAAAAAATTAACTTTATTTCGACTATAAAAAAGTCTCTTTCTAATATTAGTAAAAATAAATCAAAGATTTCTGGTGACCTATATTCCTTTTCACAAGCATCTGTATTTTACAAATTATCACAAATCCAAGCTATTAATAAGAAGTATCATTTGAGATCTCTACTTCAATATCGCGAAGCATATCTTATTCTTAAGGATAGAATCAGGAATTTTTTTGGAACACGAAGAATATTAGATTCCAAATCAAGGCATCAAAAACTTCCGAATTCCGGAATGAATGAGTGGAAAAACTGGTTAAGGGGTCATTATCAATACAATTTATCTCAGGCTAGGTGGTCTAAATTAGTACCGCAAAAATGGCGAACTAGGGTCAATCGGCGTCGTACGATTCAAAATAAAGACTCAAAAAAGAATTCATATGAAAAAGCCCAATTCATTCATTACGAGAAAAAAAATGATTATGAAGTTAATTCATTGACGCTCAAAAAAGAAAAATTCAAAAAAAACTACAGATATGATCTTTTTTCATATAAATATATTAATTATGGGGATAGGAAAGACTCATATATTTATCCATCCTCATTACAAGTAAACGAGGACCGAGAGATTCCATATAATTACAACACGCCTAAAATTGAACCATTTTATATACTGGGGGATATATGTATTAGTGATTATCTAGGAGAAGAGTATATTTTTGGTACGGGTAAAAGTACGGATAGAAAATATTTGGAGTGGAAAATTTTCGATTTATTTCTTAGAAAGAATATCGATATTGAGTCCTGGACCGATACGGATACCGGGACCAACGTTAATAAAATGACTAAGACCGAGACTGATTATTATCAAATGATTGATAAGAAAGATCTTTTCTATCTCACGATTCATCAAGAAATCAACCCACCCAATCAAAAAAAAAACTTTTTTTTGATGGGAATGAATAAAGAAATACTATATCGTAGCATATTAAATACGAAATCTTGGTTCTTCTCAGAATTTGTGCCACTTTATGATGCATATAAGATCAAACCGTGGATTATACCAATCAAATTACTTCTTTTCATTTTTAATGGAAATGAAAACATTAGTGAAAACAAAAACATTAATGGAAATCGAAAAAAGGATCTTCGTATATCATCTAATCAAAAAGAATATCTTGAAGTAAAGAATCGAAATCAAGAAGAAAAAGAAGAGCTCGGCCACGGAAATATTGGCTCAGACGCACGAAAACGACAAAAAGATTTTGAAAAGGATTACACGGAATCAGACATTCAAAAACGTGAAAAGAAAGGACAACCCGAGAGTAACAAGAAAGCAAAACAAGAGTTATTCCTGAAAAAATATTTGCTTTTTCAATTGAGATGGGATGATCTTTTGAATAACAGAATTTTCAATAATGTTAAGGTATATTGTTTCCTGCTTAGACTAATAAATGCAAAGGAAATTGCTATATCCTCTATTCAAGGAGGAGAAATGCACCTGGATGTAATGTTAATTCAGACGAATCCAACTCTTCCAGAATTTATAAAAAGGGGAATATTGATTCTCGAACCAGTACGTCTGTCTATAAAATGGAATAGACAATTTATTATGTATCAAACCATAGGTATCTCGTTGGTCCATAATAATAAATGCCGAACTAATGGAAGATATCGAGAAAAAAGATATGTTGATGAGAATTATTTCAATGGATCCATTGTACAACATAAAAAGATGCTTGTGAATAGAGACGAAAATCATTATGATTTGCTTGTTCCTGAAAATATTCTATCCCCTAGGCGTCGTAGAGAATTGAGAATTCTAATTTGTTTCAATTCCGGAAATAGGAATGTTATGGATAGAAATCCGGCATTTTTCAATGACAACAATGTAAGGAACTGGGGGCAATTTTTGGATGAGGACAAGCATATTGATACAGATATAAATAAATTCATTCAATTCAAATTGTTTCTTTGGCCCAATTATCGATTAGAGGATTTAGCTTGTATGAATCGCTACTGGTTTGATACCAATAATGGCAGCCGTTTCAGTATGTCAAGGATACATATGTATCCACGATTCGGAATTAGTTGATGGTTGGTACATTTCCTATATATCAGGTGTCGGATTTGGATTGAATCTAGAAATGATTTGGTAGAATCTTCTTAGGTCAAAATAATTTTCTTTTGTGGGTACAGAAATTGCCCTTCTATCGAATCAAATTACAAATTGTACTTACAATTCATTTGAATTTAATTTTGATTTGATTTGATAGAATATAGAATAAAGAATAAAGTAATATATGAATAAATCCAGATTATTGGGTGTATCAGATCAAAATAACTGGCATTATTATTATTCCTGATTGGTAAAATCCATATCTGTGAAAAAAAAAAAAAAAAGAGAGAAATTTTATTTTTATGGTTATGGTCAAAAATTCATTCATCTCAGTTATTCCGAAAGAAGAAAAAAACAAAGGGTCTGTTGAATTTCAAGTAATCAGTTTCACCAATAAGATACAGAGACTTACTTCACATTTTGAATTGCACAGAAAAGATTATTTATCTCAGGTAGGTTTGCGGAAAATTCTGGGAAAACGTCAACGACTGCTGGCTTATTTGTCAAAGAAAAATAGAGTGCGTTATAAAAAATTAATCGATCAATTAGATATTCGGGAACAAAAAATTCGTTAATTTGAAGATTATTTGAATTCTTTGGTTTATTAGATCTTGAATTTTGATGAACCTCATTTATTTCCTTTTTGGCAATTCATAGAATAATGGATCGGAGAAGAAAACATATGAATGTACCGGCTACAAGAAAAGACCTCATGATAGTTAATATGGGTCCTCACCACCCATCAATGCATGGTGTTCTTCGACTTATCGTTACTCTAGATGGTGAAGATGTTATTGACTGCGAACCCGTATTGGGTTATTTACACAGAGGGATGGAAAAAATTGCGGAAAACCGAACAATTATACAATATCTTCCTTATGTAACACGTTGGGATTATTTAGCTACTATGTTCACAGAGGCAATAACGGTAAATGCACCAGAACAATTAGGAAATATTCAAGTACCCAAAAGAGCCAGCTATATCAGAGTAATTATGCTGGAGCTGAGTCGTATAGCTTCTCATTTATTATGGCTTGGACCTTTTATGGCAGATATCGGTTCACAGACTCCCTTCTTCTATATTTTCAGAGAAAGGGAATTGCTATACGACCTATTCGAAGCTGCCACAGGTATGCGAATGATGCATAATTATTTCCGTATCGGGGGAGTCGCTGCTGATCTACCTCATGGCTGGATAGATAAATGTTTGGATTTCTGCGATTATTCTTTAACGGGAATTGTTGAATATCAAAAGCTTATTACGCAAAATCCCATTTTTTTGGAACGAGTTGAAGGGGTGGGCATTATTGGTGGGGAGGAAGCAATAAATTGGGGTTTATCGGGACCAATGCTACGAGCTTCCGGAATCCAATGGGATCTTCGTAAAGTTGATCATTATGAGTGTTACGATGAATTCGATTGGGAAGTCCAGTGGCAAAAAGAAGGAGACTCATTAGCTCGTTATTTAGTACGAATCAATGAAATGACGGAATCCATAAAAATTATTCAACAGGCTCTAGAAGGAATTCCGGGGGGGCCCTATGAGAACTTAGAAGTTCGACGCTTTGATAGAGCAAGTGATTCCGAATGGAATGGTTTTGAATATCGATTCATTAGTAAAAAGCCTTCTCCCACTTTTGAATTGTCGAAACAAGAACTTTATGTGAGAGTAGAAGCCCCAAAGGGAGAATTGGGAATTTTTCTGATAGGGGATAATAGTGTTTTTCCCTGGAGATGGAAAATTCGTCCACCTGGTTTCATCAATTTGCAAATTCTTCCTCAGCTAGTTAAAAGAATGAAATTGGCGGATATCATGACGATACTAGGTAGTATAGATATCATTATGGGAGAAGTTGATCGTTGAAATGATAATTGATACGACAGAAGTACAAGCTATCAATTCTTTTTCCAGATCGGAATCCTTAAAAGAGGTCATAGACCTCTTATGGCTGCTTGTCCCTATTTTTACTCCTGTATCGGGAATCACAATAGGCGTACTCGTGATTGTGTGGTTAGAAAGAGAAATATCTGCAGGGATACAACAACGTATCGGGCCTGAATATGCCGGCCCCTTGGGAATTCTTCAAGCTCTAGCAGATGGGACCAAACTACTTTTGAAAGAGGATCTTCTCCCATCTAGAGGAGATGTTCGTTTATTCAGTATGGGGCCATCTATAGCGGTCATATCAATTCTACTAAGCTATTTAGTAATTCCTTTTGGCTATCGCCTTGTTCTAGCCGATCTCAGTATAGGCGTTTTTTTATGGATCGCTATTTCCAGTATTGCTCCTATTGGACTTCTTATGTCAGGATATGGATCGAATAATAAATATTCCTTTTCAGGTGGTCTACGAGCTGCTGCTCAATCTATTAGCTATGAAATACCATTAACTCCGTGTGTGTTATCAATATCTCTACGTGTGATTCGTTGGAACATGAACCTTTACCCCTTTCCTTTATTTCCAGGAAAGGGGTTGGATGTGTTGAATAGATACCTTTCTCTTTTTATTCATCATTCGGGTCGATGAGTTAAACCAGATAGTTATATGAGTGAAACAAAACAGCTTATGAATTTGCAGTAAGAAGATTGATTCTCATTCCCTATGTACGAGAGTAAAGTAGAAGTAAACATAAGCGGTCGAAACTGTTTACCCCAAGATTGGTTGATTAGTCATCATGACTTGGAGCGGGTGCAAAAGATCAACTGTATGGAGTTTCTACTATTGTATAGTATGTTGTTGTATGTTGTGTATGTTGTATGTATTACCATACCGGGGATCAATCAAAAATGAGTGGACGGTTAGGAACACAAAGGTACACAAAGGATTAGTGATGAAGATAATGTAAGGTATCCAAAGGGATATTTCTGCATAACATAAAAGGAATCATAATGAGGGCTTTAAGTTCGTAGAAATGATCAAGCAGTACTTCCTCACGATTCCGATCCAGAGTATGCTTCTATCCACTGATTAAATAAATGACTGTCGAGAACGAAGTAATCCTTTGATTTTATTTTTTAGAAACCCCCTTCTGAGTGAGAAAGAAGAACAGGAACGAAAGAAATGGAATGCAATAGGAAAACTGAATAATAAGAGATCTTTGTTTATTCTTTCTTTCCTCAATCCTATCCTTCATACGGATAGAATTCTTATAATGATTTATCAACTATAACTCATGAATTAGTGTCTAATTATTTTTCGTACGAAAAGTATGGGTCGAAATATCTATTGAAACAACGAGTATTTTATTGAAGGATTAAGTTATTACTGAACTAAAAGAATTCTAAGTCTAATTAGAAAATAAAGGATGAGATCAATTCGGAAGCGCTTTTTTTTATTATGGCGGACGGAATTCCATTGGTCTAATTCGGGACTCTTCGATACATCTTTACTCTAATCTACACTACAAACATGCCGAGGTAATAATGAACCAGTCCTTAGATTTATTTGTGGCCATCGAGGAGCCGTATGAAGCTGAGGTCTCATGTGCGGTTCTGGAATAGCGATGGGAATAGTGATGTTATCATCGACTATGATTATCTAACAGTTCAAGTACAGTTGATATAGTTGAGGCACAGTCAAAATATGGGTTTTGGGGGTGGAATCTGTGGCGTCAACCTATAGGGTTTATAGTTTTTCTAATTTCTTCCCTAGCGGAATGTGAAAGATTACCTTTTGATTTACCAGAAGCGGAGGAGGAATTAGTAGCAGGTTATCAAACCGAATATTCAGGTATTAAATCTGGTTTATTTTACGTTGCTTCTTACCTAAATCTACTAGTTTCTTCATTATTTGTAACAGTTCTTTACTTGGGCGGGTGGAATTTCTCTATTCCGTACATATTAATTTCTGAACCTTTTGGAATAAATAAAACAGGTGGAGTCTTTGGAATAACAATTGGTATCCTTATTACATTAGCTAAAGCTTATTTGTTCCTGTTCATTCCTATCACAACAAGATGGACTTTACCTAGAATGAGAATGGACCAGCTATTAAACCTTGGGTGGAAATTTCTTTTACCTATTTCTCTAGGTAATCTATTATTAACAACTTCTTCCCAACTCGTTTCGCTGTAACAAAATATGATATTCTAGATTCATAACCTATCTAGAGCAAGAGAAAGAAACATCAAACTATTCATGGATATCCACGATATGTTCCCTATGGTGACTGGGTTCATGAATTATGGTCAACAGACAATACGAGCTGCAAGGTATATTGGTCAAAGTTTCATGATTACCTTATCTCACGTGAATCGTTTACCTGTGACTATTCAATATCCTTATGAAAAGTCGATCACATCGGAGCGTTTTCGTGGTCGAATCCATTTTGAATTTGATAAATGCATTGCTTGTGAAGTATGTGTTCGGGTATGCCCCATAGATCTACCCGTTGTTCATTGGAGATTGGAAACGGATATTAGAAAGAAACGATTGCTTAATTATAGTATTGATTTTGGAATCTGTATTTTTTGTGGTAATTGTGTCGAGTATTGTCCAACAAACTGTTTATCAATGACTGAAGAATATGAACTTTCTACTTATGATCGTCACGAATTGAATTATAATCAAATTGCTTTGGGCCGGTTACCAATGTCAGTAATTGGAGATTACACAATTCGAACAATTACGAATTCGACTCCAATCAAAATAATCAGGGGTAAACCTCTTGATTCAAAAACGATTACCAATTACTAAGATTCCGTTTTGATTTAAAGTAAAGGAGTGAGGCTTCTTTCATTTTGCTAGGTCAGTAAATAACTATTGATTGGCGAGAATCAAGCCTTGATTTTGATTTAGAATGGATTCATAGATCTGTGATGATTTCAAAATATAAAATTTCGAACTACTCTTTCAGATACAGTAGCGGGATTGATCCAATAACTGTATCTATATAAATCTACACCCCTTTAGGATTCAATTAGGAACGTATCATATACAAGAAAAATAAGGTAACCTCTTTTTTCTTGGGTCGGTTAGTAAGTTTATGAAATATTTCGATTTATTTATCTCTTTTTTTACACATAATGGATTTACCTGGACCAATACATGATATTCTTTTAGTATTTCTGGGATCAGGTCTTATATTAGGAGGTCTGGGGGTGGTCTTACTTACTAACCCAATTTATTCTGCTTTTTCATTGGGACTGGTTCTTGTTTGTATATCCTTATTCCATATTCCATCTAACTCCTATTTTGTAGCTGCTGCACAGCTCCTTATTTACGTAGGAGCTGTAAATGTTTTAATCCTATTTGCTGTGATGTTCATGAATGGTTCAGAATATTACAACGATTTCTATCTTTGGACCGTTGGGGATGGGGTCACTTCACTGGTTTGTACAAGTATTCTTTTTTCACTAATTACTACTATCTCGGATACGTCGTGGTACGGGATTGTTTGGACTACAAGATCAAATCAGATTATAGAGCAGGACCTAACAAGTAACGTTCAACAAATTGGGATTCATTTATCAACAGATTTTTACCTTCCATTTGAACTCATTTCTATAATTCTTTTAGTTGCTTTGATAGGTGCAATTGCTATGGCCCGGCAGTAAAGTAATTAAGTAATAAATACTTAGATCCAAAATAAAATAAATAAAGTCTTGTTTTGTTCTATGTTATCACATCCATTTTCCTTCAGTTCCATTTTCATATTCTATTGTTCATATATGAAATGAAAGGGGTTTAGTTCGATCCATTACTAATACCTTACTTTGTTTCGTACTTAATTTATATTCTAATCAAATCGGTGAAATTGTTGTTCATATTGAAATGAATCAAAATTGATGAGGGGTTGGTCAATGATGACCGAACATGTACTTATTTTGAGTGCCTATTTATTTTCTATCGGTATTTATGGATTGATCACAAGTCGAAACATGGTTAGAGCACTTATGTGTCTTGAACTTATACTGAATGCGGTTAATATAAATCTCGTAACATTTTCTGATTTGTTTGATAGTCGTCAATTAAAAGGAGATATTTTCTCGATTTTTGTTATAGCTATTGCAGCCGCTGAAGCAGCTATTGGGCCGGCTATTGTTTCATCGATCCATCGTAACAGAAAATCAACTCGTATCAATCAATCGAATTTGTTGAATAAATAGTATTAATGATATAAATAAAGACAGATATCCACAAAATATTCACTAATTTAGAACTAGCATGTATGATTCGTATGACCATGCTTGTTGAAACGTAAGAAATCAAAGTATCTTGGCCCTTGCTCATGAACAGATCCAGAAATAGATTGATTATCGAAAAAGTTCTGGTAAATCACTGATTCGTCTGGCGTCTACAACATAATATATAATTCAATTACTAATGAAGCCAGATCGAAAATTCATAAAGTTCAAAAAATGGATAGATCCAATGTCGCATTCAGTAAAGATTTATGATACATGTATAGGGTGTACTCAATGTGTACGAGCCTGCCCCACAGATGTATTGGAAATGATACCTTGGGACGGATGTAAAGCTAAACAAATTGCTTCTGCTCCAAGAACAGAGGACTGTGTAGGTTGTAAGAGATGTGAATCCGCTTGTCCAACAGATTTCTTGAGTGTTCGGGTTTACTTATGGCATGAGACAACTCGCAGCATGGGTCTAGCTTATTGATACGTTCTAGAAAAATCCACTTGAATCCTTTTGATTCCTCTTTACCGACAAAAACCCGTACTCGAGAAATTATTCCGAGCGCGGGTTTTTCTGGTCAAAGTCTATCTTGTCTTTACCACGAGTTATTTTCCTTGGTTAACAATAATTGTTGTTTTGCCGATATCCGCGGGTTCGTCAATTTTCTTTCTCCCTCGTAGAGGGAATAAAAATAAGGTGGTTCGGTGGTATACTATTTGTATATGCTTATTAGAACTCCTTCTAACGACCTATGCGTTCTGTTATCATTTCCAATTGGACGATCCATTAATCCAATTAGAGGAGGCTTATAAATGGATAAATACTTTTGATTTTCACTGGAGACCAGGAATCGATGGACTTTCCATAGGACCCATTTTACTGACGGGATTCATCACTACTTTAGCTACTTTAGCGGCTCGGCCAGTTACTAGAGATTCGCGATTGTTCCATTTCCTGATGTTAGCAATGTATAGTGGTCAAATAGGATTATTTTCCTCTCGAGACCTTTTACTTTTTTTCCTCATGTGGGAATTAGAATTAATTCCTGTTTACCTACTTGTATCCATATGGGGAGGGAAGAAACGTCTGTACTCAGCTACAAAGTTTATTTTGTACACAGCGGGGGGTTCTATTTTTCTCTTAATGGGAGTTCCGGGTATGGGTTTATATGGCTCCAATGAGCCAACATTAAATTTGGAAACATTAGCTAATCAATCGTATCCTTTGGGATTGGAAATAATATTCTATATTGGCTTCCTTATTGCTTATGCTGTCAAATCGCCGATTATCCCCCTACATACATGGTTACCAGATACCCATGGAGAAGCACATTACAGTACATGTATGCTTCTAGCGGGAATCTTATTAAAAATGGGAGCGTATGGATTGGTTCGGATCAATATGGAATTATTACCCCATGCTCATTCTATATTTTCTCCCTGGTTGATGATAGTAGGAGCGATTCAAATAATCTATGCAGCTTCAACTTCTTTCGGTCAACGCAATTTAAAAAAGAGAATAGCCTATTCCTCCGTATCTCATATGGGTTTCACACTTATAGGAATTGGTTCCATAACCGATACGGGAATCAATGGAGCCATTTTACAAATAATCTCTCATGGATTTATTGGTGCTGCACTTTTTTTCTTGGCAGGGACGAGCTACGATAGAATACGTCTTGTTTATCTCGACGAAATGGGAGGAATAGCTATCCCAATGCCAAAAATATTTACCATGTTCAGTAGCTTCTCGATGGCTTCTCTTGCATTGCCAGGAATGAGTGGTTTTGTTGCGGAATCAGTAGTATTTTTTGGAATAATTACTAGCCCGAAATATCTTTTAATGCCAAAAATACTAATTACTTTCGTAATGGCAATTGGAATGATATTAACTCCTATTTATTCATTATCTATGTCACGTCGGATGTTCTATGGCTACAAGCTATTCAACGTTCCAAACTCTTATTTTTTTGATTCTGGACCACGAGAACTATTTGTTTCGGTCTGTATCCTTCTACCTGTAATAGGTATTGGTATTTATCCTGATTTCGTTCTCTCGCTATCAATTGACAGGATAGAAGCTATTCTATCTATTTATTTTCATAAATAGTTTTCATCAATAAGACATTACATTAATGTAAAAGAACTGTGTGATTTTTAAAAGCGTTCAATGAAAGAAAAAAAAAATGAAGTGAATTATAATCAGATACATCTAAAGTTTTTTCGAACCATTTGAATCAAATAGTGATTCAAATGGTTCGAAAAAACTTGCACAAACCTTCTTTATATAATATACGGGACGATGTTCCTATGTATTCTTCAGGCCCTTTCTTCAATTAGTTGTTAATGTGAATGAACCATAACTATGTAGTCCTATTCCTAATAGATTGACCCCAAAATAGCATATCCAAATTATAAGAAATCCTATAGAAGCCACAATTGCCGAATCCACACCCTGAAAGCTCTGATTTGTTCTACTGTGTAAATAAATCGCGAATATGGTCCAAGTAATAAATGCCCAAGTTTCCTTGGGGTCCCAATTCCAATAAGACCCCCATGCCTCATTAGCCCATACTGCTCCCGAAAGAATACCTATGGTTAAAAAAGTAAACCCTAGACTAATGACACGATAACTACACTGATCTAATTGTTGAGTTAATTGATACCTGTGATAATTTATAAATGAAAGAAAAGAAGTGTTTTGTAAAACGCTTCTTTTTTCATTCACAAAGGAAAATGACCCAATTAAAAAATGATTGCTTTTGCGAGGAATATCTAGGTTTTTTCGAAATGTAATGACTAAAAGAGCTACGGATAATAACGATCCACATAAAAGAGCTGCATAACTCAATAACATCATACTTACGTGCATCATTAACCACTGGGATTGTAGGGCAGGTACTAATATTGCAGATTGATGCATTTCGGTTGAAAGACCCGAAGTGGCAAAGCCTTGGGTAAAAATAGCACTTGGCGCGGTTATTGCGCTTAAATAACTTTTCTGGTTCCGTCTTTTAGGAAACATATGAATAATGGAGAAACTCCATGAAAGAAACATTAAAGATTCATATAAATCGCTTAACGGCAAATGTCTCGAATAAATCCAACGAGTAACTAATAATCCTGTTATACAGAAAAAGGTAGCCATCATGGCTTTTTCTGACAAATCAAATAGTACTACGGTTTCATGGATTAATAAGGTCATCAAATGAATCGTAATAACAATTGAAATGATAGAAAAAGAGATGTGAGTTAATATATGTTCTAAAGTGGCAAATATCATAATTTTTTTTTTAGGGGGGTATCCCCAGGAATGGAAATCCGGAATTGAAGTTCCACTGGCTCGGATGCCGCCACTCGGACTCGAACCGAGATGCTCTAGCACTGCTTCCTAAGAGCAGCGTGTCTACCAATTTCACCATGGCGGCTTCATCGAAATAATCATAGTCCATATGATGTTCAATCGTCGAGATTGAGGGATTTAATGCAATCTATTTTAGGAAATGTTAGAATCGATGAATAAAGACCCGTTCAAATAAATATTTAAACGCTCAATAATCCTTAGTATCGTGGCAGGGGGTTGTTTTAAACAGCGGGCTTTTCCATATTATAAGTTCTTCTCGAATAGTTGGAACTAGACGGTTATGCCCTGAGTCCGGGTATAGAACTAAGAATTTTTTTTCTCATTTATTTGATTTGATAGATCCGAAATGAAAAAGATTCATTTTTCAATGAACAAAATAAAACAATATTTTTTATATATCACAACTTCATCACTACATCCAAAGGATTTCTATAAAAATTTGGATAGTTTGGTATCAAAGATGTATTAATGATTGGGATCTTCATTGTATACATAACATAATTTGTGTGAGGATTTACCAAACCCATTAGGTATTGGACCGGGCATATCGTATAACAAAAGAGTTTCAATCTTTATCGGAATTCTACTGTATGCACTTTTGTATGTACTTTAACTGTATGTACTTTAACTTAGAAAACTTAGAAAATCAAATTTAAACTGATAAGATCTCTTTATATATAGATTTGAAATCTAATATTAATAGATAAAATAATTTAGATATTAGATCTAGATATATCGATTGATCGATCCTCCAGTTCAAACATGGGATAGGATCCATTGGGGTTGGATTACGTAACGTAAGATTGACTCATTATTTAGTACATAAATATCGATCTAAATGGGATCCTGGCAGTTTTATTATTTTGTTTTTTTTTTATCTGTTCGAAACAAGAGGGAGTCCTTGTAGATATGTAGTGATTCAGAGAGCTACAAATCAAAGTTTTAAAATTGATATTTTAATCAATTAGTTTCAATAATCCATTGACTTTGGCTATGAATCTTACCCCCGCCTTACTTTGGAACAAAAAAGGGGGCTCTAACCTCGTTCATACTTGTTAATGATGTATAACTCTTGTTAATGATGTATAACTATTGGAGATACATAATCCAATAAGCCAATCCCTTCCTAAGAAAAAAAAGTAAGAGTTTTGTTATTGTGAAAAATGAATCGATGGGGAAAGTTACAATCCCCATCTCGCGAATTATAAAAACCAATCAATGAAAGGTGAAACCTTGTATTTTGTGTCTAACTACTTCTTTCTTTTTTTTTTTTTCAAACAAAAAAAGAAATCATTTTTAGAACCTAGTATACAGAATAATTCGTATTCTACAGACCACAACAGCTAGTTCTATCTCATATTGATGAGTTCAAAACATTAGTTAATGTGAATTCTTCATCTTATAAATTTAATCATCCAATTCATCGAGTCATGCTGATTCAGATTCAGATCATTCCAAGGCTTTATTACTTGTTTGTCGCACAAAAAAACTTTTTGAATGCCCAGTAGAAATAGATTTAGCTAAAGATAAAGCTTTTTTCGCGGCCTGATATCCCCTTCCTTTCCAAATATTTCTACGAATATGCTTTTTTGACAGAGAAGTACGTTTCTTTGGAACCGCCATTTCAAAATAAAAGGGTCACTCATTTTTATAGTTGGACGTGAAAGACATTTATTGTTCAATTCAAAATAGATTGTTCTTTCTATTAACTATTCATTATCTATCTTTATTCCATAGCCGATACTTATGCTTACTTCATAACATAGAAAAGTATGGATACAGATAGATGAGCATCGCATATGGTATCATTAAGGATAAAAAAAGGAATGAAATAGAAGAAAAAAGAAAAAACGATGTGATTTTCAAGGGAATTTTTTTTTTTTTCACATTTCCATTACATCCAATGTTCGAAGAAAGAATAATTTGTACTGATTGGGGGCTTCATATCTTTATTCAATCTATGTCTACGGGCGGGATCTACTACCGTTGAATCGGATGCCATTGATAAGAATTAAAAAGGTTCCAATTCATATCTCAGTCTATTTAGATAATATATATATATATATTATAAATGTTATCTTTAATAAATCGAAAAGCTTAAGAACCCTTTCCTAATTTAGGAAACCAATAATGAATGTAACCTTTTCTATTAATTGATCAAGCTCGGAGATAGAGTCCACATAATTTAAATTGAAATTAAATCAAAGTAGTTAATCCGTTAAACAATCCATTACTTGATAAAATAAAGGGAATTGGAGTAATTTCTCTTTTTAGTTCTATGTGAAGTGACAAGTATTCTAGGATTTTTCATAAACACATAAACATAAGTTTGTTGTATTGGACTAGAAGCCAATCAATTCCAGAATTCGTTTTAGTTAATGACTCCGAAGAAACTAAAAAAAACTAGGTTTATTGGATCGAGTTATTGGCAGATCCTACGATACATATCAGCAGAATAAAGTACTTGATTTTTGGGTATCATTTTTTTTCCTTACTATATTGATATAAATATGGATAGAAATCACCGTATCGTATGTATATAGTAGAATAATTGAAAATCTCGTATTTTTTATCTTAATAAATATCTTCGTTAATAACTAGGTAGTAGCTTTTAACTAGTAACTTGGTTATTTGAAGAATTGTAACTTCTTCATTTGAATTTTTTTTTTTTTCAATAGTTTGGAAAGAATCAGAATAATTAAGAATGAAAAATCATATTTGAGTTCTTTTATATCTTGTATATCTTGATTTTTTTTTTTATTTATTTGATTATTGCTCCTTCCGGAAGAAATAAGGGCTGGTGAATGGGAAACAATTAATAAGAATAAAAAAAGAAAGTTTGATTTTCTTATGGAACATACATATCAATATGCATGGATCATACCTTTCGCTCTACTTCCAGTTACTATGTCAATAGGGTTGGGACTTCTGCTTGTTCCGACCGCAACAAAAAATCTGCGTCGTATGTGGACTTTTCCGAGTGTTTCATTGCTAAGTATAGTTATGGTTTTTTCGTCCGATCTGTCTATTCAACAGATAAATGGCAGTTCTATCTATCAACATCTATGGTCTTGGACCATCAATACTGATTTTTCCTTAGAGTTCGGCTACTTGGTCGATCCACTTACTTCTATTATGTCAATACTAATCACTACGATTGGAATCATGGTTCTTATTTATAGTGACAATTATATGTCTCATGATCAAGGATATTTGAGATTTTTTGCTTATATGAGTTTTTCCAATACTTCCATGTTGGGATTAGTTACTAGTTCCAATTTGATACAAATTCATATTTTTTGGGAACTAGTGGGAATGTGTTCCTATTTATTAATAGGTTTTTGGTTCACACGACCGGCTGCCGCAAATGCTTGTCAAAAAGCGTTTGTAACTAATCGTGTAGGGGATTTTGGGTTATTATTAGGAATCTTAGGTTTTTATTGGATAACAGGGAGTTTCGAATTTCGAGATTTGTTCGAAATCTTCAATAACCTGATCCGTAATAATGGGGTCAACTCTTTATTTGCTACTCTGTGTGCCTCCCTATTATTCGTCGGTGCAGTTGCTAAATCCGCACAATTTCCCCTTCATGTATGGTTACCTGATGCCATGGAGGGGCCTACTCCTATTTCGGCTCTTATCCATGCTGCTACTATGGTAGCAGCAGGCATTTTTCTTGTCGCTCGATTTCTTCCGCTTTTCACAGTCATACCTTACATAATGAATCTCATTTCTTTGATAGGTGTAATAACGGTACTATTAGGAGCTACTTTAGCTCTTGCTCAAAGAGACATTAAGAGAAGTTTAGCCTATTCTACAATGTCTCAATTGGGTTATATTATGTTAGCCCCGGGGATAGGCTCTTATCGAGCTGCTTTATTCCATTTGATCACTCATGCCTATTCGAAAGCATTATTGTTTTTAGGATCCGGATCAATTATTCATTCAATGGAACCCATTGTTGGATATTCTCCAGATAAAAGTCAGAACATGGTTCTTATGGGTGGTTTAACAAAATATGTGCCAATTACAAAAAATACTTTTTTATTAGGTACACTTTCTCTTTGTGGAATTCCACCTCTTGCTTGTTTTTGGTCTAAAGATGAAATTCTTAATGATAGTTGGTTGTATTCACCTATTTTCGCGATAATAGCTTGTTTCTCGGCGGGGTTAACTGCATTTTATATGTTTCGGATGTATTTACTTACTTTTGATGGTCATTTACATGCTCATTTTCAAAATTACAGTGGCACTCAAAATAGCTCGTTCTATTCAATATCTATATGGGGGAAAGAAGGAACCAAACCAGTTAACAGAAATTTGTTTTTATCAACAATGAATAATAATGAAAAGGTTTCCTTTTTTTCGACGAAGATATACAAAATGAACGGAAATGTAAGAAATCTGATACGCTCCTGTAGGATTTATTTTGAAAATAAAGACACTTCAACGTATCCCCATGAATCAGACAATACTATGCTTTTGCCTCTACTTATATTGGTCCTATTTACTTTGTTCGTTGGATCCATAGGAATTCCTTTCGATCAAGGAGTAATGGATTTTGATATATTATCGAAATGGTTAACTCCATCAATAAACCTTTTACATAAAAATTCGAACTATTCTGTGGATTGGTATGAATTTGTGACAAATGCAATTTATTCAGTCAGTATAGCCTGTTTTGGAATATTCATAGCGTCTATTTTATATGGGTCTGTTAATTCATCTTTTCAGAATTTGGACTTAATCAATTCATTTGTTAAAAAAACAGGCTCTAAGAAAATTTTATTGGATCGAATAATAAATGTGATATACAATTGGTCATATAATCGTGGTTACATAGATGTTTTTTATGCAACATGCTTAACTACAAGTATAAGAGGATTAGCTGAAGTAACTCATTTTTTAGATAGACGGGTAATTGACGGAATTACCAATGGTGTTGGCGTT